AAATAGTTGCATTAATAGTTATCTTCGTTTTGAAGTCAGTATTAATAGTTCCATTTCCGGTGGTACTGACAATTACAGTGACAGTTACATTTATAGTTTCATTTGTACTGAAAATGTAAGTGGTAGTGAAAGTGGAAGTTTTAGTATACGAACTCGTAATAATGGCAGTGATTTCAATATAAGAGGAAGATCTAATGATTTCGATATAAATAAAAAATACAGACATTTATGGGTTCAATGCGAAAATTGTTATGGATTAAATTATAAAAAACTTCTTAGGTCAAAAATGAATATTTGTGAACAGTGTGGATATCATTTGAAAATGAGTAGTTCAGATAGAATCGAACTTTCGATTGATTCGGGCACTTGGGATCCCATGGATGAAGATATGGTTTCTATGGACCCCATTCAATTTCATTCAGAAGAGGAACCTTATAAAGATCGTATCGATTCTTATCAAAGAAAGACAGGTTTAACTGAAGCTGTTCAAACAGGCATAGGTCAACTAAACGGTATTACCGTAGCAATTGGGGTTATGGATTTTCAGTTCATGGGGGGTAGTATGGGATCTGTAGTAGGTGAGAAAATCACTCGTTTGATTGAGTATGCTACTAATCGATCTCTACCTGTCATTATTGTGTGTGCTTCTGGAGGAGCACGCATGCACGAAGGAAGTTTGAGCTTGATGCAAATGGCTAAAATATCTTCTGCTTCATATGATTACCAATCCACTAAAAAGTTATTCTATGTATCAGTCCTTACATCTCCTACAACCGGTGGAGTAACAGCCAGTTTTGGTATGTTGGGAGATATCATTATTGCTGAACCTAATGCGTACATTGCATTTGCGGGTAAAAGAGTAATTGAACAAACATTGAATAAGACAGTACCCGATGGTTCACAAGCGGCTGAGTATTTATTCCATAAAGGCTTATTCGACCCAATCGTACCACGTAATCCTTTAAAAGGTGTTCTAAGTGAGTTATTTCAGCTCCATGGTTTCTTTCCCTTGAATCAAAATTCCAAAAATTAAAGTATAGCACTAGATTCCGTTATTTTATTTGTAGCGAACAAGTATTTAGTTCATCGTAATAAAAAAAACTAAGAAAAATGTTCTTTGGTGATATAAGTTACACTTTCTAGTAAGTTTCGGATAATTTTTTTTCTTCCAGATCCAGATCTATTTTTTATCTTACCCCTATTCATGATTAGGTATTATGAACCTCTATCAACAGGATAAAATAAAAAGGTGAATTTCTCTTTCCGAGGAATTCGAATTTGGGGAAATAAAAAGAATTTTATCTGGCTATCTTACGTATTAATTAAGATAGACAATAATGAAAAAAAGAAGATCAAAATAAAAAGAAATATCAAATATGGAAATGGAATAAAATAATTTATATATCTATCGCATTTTTACTATGAATCCCCGTTTGTTGGATCGTATTATTTAGAGTCGCGAATTCATAATGAACTTCATTATTTAGTTCTACATTTTTGCACTTATTATCTATCTTTTTTTTTTATTTTATTTTTATTTTATTAATATTTCCAAATAATATTATTTGGAATATTATTATTTGGAAATTTGATATTTATTATAAAGTATATATTTATATATACTTAATTGTTTATATATACTTAGTAGTATTATATTATTTTTGAATATTATTATTCAAAAATAATATAAAATACAATAGTCAATATTACTTAATATTACTTATAATAGATATACTTATCATATCATAAGATATCTTTCTAATAGATACAAATATATAGATACAAATATTAAATCGAGGCACCCATTCTATGACAGATCTCAACTTACCCTCTATTTTTGTGCCTTTAGTGGGCCTAGTATTTCCGGCAATTGCAATGGCTTCTTTATCTCTTCATGTCCAAAAAAATAAGATTGTCTAGATCCAATGGGACCAAATCTTATCAATTTATTTCAACACTGTATCATAATACAGATATTTTTTTAGTGCAATATGGTACGATATGTGGCTCTTTCCACACACAAATGAAAGAACTGTTATGCATGCGGATACATGATATCTGCATAAATGCATGTATATATATGCAGGGCATAGCTGGTTAAAAAGGATCAGTAAATATTTTTAATAGAAAGTCAATGTATCTAACCAATTACTCCACATCAGAATAGCGCTAGTTGATGAAAGTTACTTCGGGATCAAGAAAGGTAAAGTCAAATTTGGGTTATTCTCTCAATTCCAATCGAATGCAACTGGATCTAGTATAGTATGAATTGGCGATCAGAACATATATGGATAGAACTTATAAGGGGGTCTCGAAAAACAAGTAATTTTTGCTGGGCCTGTATCCTTTTTTTAGGTTCACTAGGATTCTTAGCGGTTGGAACTTCCAGTTATCTTGGTAGGAATCTGATATCCGTATTTCCATCTCAGCAAATTCTTTTTTTTCCACAAGGAATCGTGATGTCTTTTTACGGGATCGCAGGTCTATTCGTTAGCTCCTATTTGTGGTGCACAATTTTGTGGAATGTAGGTAGTGGTTATGACCGATTCGATAGAAAAGAAGGAATTGTGTGCATTTTTCGTTGGGGATTTCCTGGAATAAATCGTCGCATCTTCCTTCGCTTCCTTATGAGAGATATCCAATCAATCAGAATTGAGGTTAAAGAGGGTCTTTATCCTCGTCGTGTCCTTTATATGGAAATCAGAGGTCAAGGGGCCATTCCCTTGACTCGTACTGATGAGAATTTTACTCCACGAGAAATTGAACAAAAAGCTGCCGAATTGGCCTATTTCTTGCGCGTACCAATTGAAGTATTTTGAAATGAATTGAACACAATAAAGAATAAATGTTTTCTCGGCATGGGGGGAGGAACTTGCTAATTTTTTTTTTAATACAATTGAGGTCTTTTTGGAATGTTCATTCGAACAAAACATGTTAGATTATTCTATTTCCTCCTTCCTTTGTCGTGGCGACTCCCATAGAATAAAACAAAAAAGCAGGAGGGCATATATGGAATAACTATAATAAACTATACTATAATTAAGAAAAGAAGAAATTTTTGTATACTATTTGTATACCAAAAGTATTTCGTATGCGTATGGATCCCAACTCAATTCTTTTCTACTAGAGGATTTCTACTAGAAAAAAGGATAATCTAATAAGTAGGGATTCATCAAATATATCCGAACATGTATTTCGTAATACGTAATTCATCTCATCTTTTTAGGCCCAAAATCTTGATGATACCCTTTTTTCTTGGTTGTGGCTAGACGATGAAACATTTCGAAATAATTAACTGAGGGGGGTTTTCGTTTCGAAATACGATTCGTTATTTTAAGTGGGTTTTCGAGTATTCATAGAAAGGAACAAATGAGGATGAAATTGCTTCGAATTTGCCCAATTGAGATATCTGGGAATAATATAGATTTTGCATTTTTATCCAAAAAGGACGGACCCTTATCCCATTTCTATATTCCTTCTAGATCCAAGAACTAAACTCAATTTTTACACAAAAATTGGAATGAATAGACCCATAGGTTCAATACCTTGTTATAGAACTCGTGCTTCAGAGAAATATCATATAGAGTCAACGAATGAAGCAGGTTCATTAACAATTCAATTCACAGATAAAAAATGAAAAAAAAGAAAGCATTGCCTTCTTTCCCATATCTTGTATCTATAGTATTTTTGCCCTGGTGGGTCTCTCTCTCATTTAATAAATGTCTGGAACTTTGGGTTACTAATTGGTGGAATACCGGGCAATCCGAAACTCTCTTGAATATCATTCAAGAGAAAAACGTTCTAGAAAGATTCATAGAATTAGAAGAACTCTTTCTGTTGGACGAAATAATAAAGGAGTACCCGGAGACACATATACAAAAACTTCGTATAGGAATACACAAGGAAACGATACAATTGGTCAAAACACACAATGAATATCATCTCCATATCATTTTGCATTTCTCGACAAATATAATCTCTTTCGCTATTCTAAGTGGTTATTTTATTTTGGGTAATGAGGAACTTGTCATTCTTAATTCTTGGGTTCAGGAATTCCTCTATAACTTAAGTGACACAATAAAAGCTTTTTCGATTCTTTTAGTTACTGATTTATGGATTGGATTTCACTCGACTCATGGTTGGGAACTAATAATTGGTTCGTTCTACAACGATTTTGGATTGGCTCATAACGATCAAATTATATCCGGTCTTGTTTCCACCTTTCCAGTTATTCTAGATACAATTGTGAAATATTGGATTTTCCATTATTTAAATCGTGTATCTCCTTCGCTTGTAGTCATTTATCATTCAATGAATGAATGAAGAACTCATTTGATCTCCTGATATCAATCAAATAAATCAGAATCTTTCTTCCTTTATAAAGAAAGCATTTTGAATCTTACTTAATTCTTTCTATTTTATTTCTACCGGTTCAAGGTATTCGTCCTATATTCCAGTACAACTATTCCAGTACAATGACAGACTCGTGCATAGGGAACTTTACTAGTTCCCTATCTAATTTATTGTAGAAATTCCGAGATCCATGATTGGACATGCAAAATAGAAATACTTTTTCTTGGGTAAAGGAACAGATGACTCGATCCATTTCTGTATCGATCATGATATATGTAATAACTCGAGCATCCATTTCAAATGCATATCCCATTTTTGCGCAGCAGGGTTATGAAAACCCACGAGAAGCAACTGGACGAATTGTATGTGCTAATTGCCATTTAGCTGATAAGCCCGTGGATATTGAAGTTCCGCAAGCTGTGCTTCCTGATACTGTATTTGAAGCAGTTGTTCGAATTCCTTATGATATGCAACTGAAACAAGTTCTTGCTAATGGTAAAAGGGGGGGTTTGAATGTGGGTGCTGTTCTTATTTTACCCGAGGGATTCGAATTAGCCCCCCCCGATCGTATTTCTCCTGAGTTGAAAGAAAAGATAGGAAATCTGTCTTTTCAGAGTTATCGTCCCAATAAAAAAAATATTCTTGTG